GGAAGTTTATAAAGATCTTTTATACAAATCTAAAAAATGCAAATATATAAGTATTTAATTATGGTACATTATAATTGGCTAGAAAATCTGTTTATATGCTTATTTTTGTATGTTAAAAATTTAATCTATAGGATTATATTTATTTTATTTGCAGTTTTTTATTTTAATATTTTAATAATTTAAGATTTAGAGATTTTATTTAGAATTGTAAAAAGTTGTGCCAGCATAAGCGGTTAAACTTCTGATTCAAGTTAATTCTTTCAATCAAGCATTTATTGGTTTTATTTAATTAAATCTTTAGATTTTTAGGTAAAATTTTAATCTAAATTTGATTTTGGTCAATATTATGTGAAAATGGTATATTAAACTAGGATTAGATACCCTATTATTTCCTATTGTAAAAAAAAATTATTATTAATAGTTAAGTTCTTTAAATTAAAATAATTTGGCGGTAACTTAATCTTTTAAGAGGAACCTGTTTTTTAATCGATAATCCACGATTGGTCTTACTTTAGCTTTTCTTATATACCTCTGTTATTGAATGTCTTATTAGAGAATTTTCTTTAATTATTATTTAATTAATATCAAGTCAAGGTGTAGATATGTTAAAGTTAAAATGGGTTACATTTAAATTATTTATTGGATGGAGAATTTTTATTTCTTTTGAAATCGGATTTTAATGTAAATTTTTTATTAAATTTTATTGTTGATTTATGCTCTAAGTTATGTACATATCGCCCGTCACTCCTATTTATAAGTAGGATAAGTCGTAACAAAGTAATTTTATTGGAAAATGAAGTTTGATTATCAAATTAAACCTTAGAGGTATTATTATTTACAATAATAATTTGATTGTGCGACTCATTCTAATTTGAAGTCATTAATTTATTTTTTTTAATTTATAATATTTAAGAAATAACTATTTTGTGAGTAAATTTTATTGAAATCTTTTTTTTAATAATAGTTAATTGTACTGTGAAGGGTTATTTTTAATTTTTTAGAAGAATATTTTTTTATAGTACCTTTTGTATCAGGGTTTATTAATTAATTTTTATATATTATAATGTTCTCGAAATAGGAAGATATAAAATTTAATGTTTATTAATGTTTCATAATTATTTATAATTAAATTTTAGTGGTTATATGCTATTCAATTCTTAATATCTAGTTCTTTAATAAATGAATTTAATTCAGAATTTAATAGTTTATCTTAATTATATTTGTAATAATTATTGAATTTAAATTTAAGGGGGATTAGCTCTTTAAGTTTTATATAATTATTAAAAGAAAAAAAGTTTGTAGGATTAATAATTTCCATCTATAAAGATTGTTATAATTTTCTTTTTTTTTATTTTTATTTAATATTATTTATTTTTATATTAAAGAGATTTATTTAACTTATTTTTATTTGTTATTATGATAGAATTAGTAGTTTATTTAATGTTGATATAGTAATTCGGCAATTTAGATTTCCGCCTGTTTAACAAAAACATGTCCTGTAGATTTTAATTACAGGTCTAACCTGCTCAATGATTAATTTTTAAATAGCCGCAGTATTTTAACTGTGCAAAGGTAGCATAATAATTTGTCTTTTAATTGAAGACTTGAATGAATGGTTGGACGAGAAATCATCTTTCTTTATCAATTATTTTGAATTTTATTTTTTAGTCAAAAAGCTAAAATTTATTTATGGGACGAGAAGACCCTATAGAATTTTATTTAATTTTATTTAATATTTTTTATTTAATATTTTTTATTTAATATTAAATTTGATTGGGGTGATTATGAAATCTCATTAACTTTCATTGTTATTACACATTAATTAATGTATTTTTGATCCTATTTTTTAGATTACAAGATTAAATTACCTTAGGGATAACAGCGTAATTTTTTTGGAGAGTTCAAATCGATAAAAAAGTTTGCGACCTCGATGTTGGATTAGAGTTAGTATTAGGTGTAGGTGCTTAATTTTTAGGTCTGTTCGACCTTTAAATCTTTACATGATCTGAGTTCAGACCGGCGTGAGCCAGGTTGGTTTCTATCTATAAATTGATTTTAATATTTTAGTACGAAAGGACCATATATTAGTAAAAATTATTTTTTATTGATTTATATTACTACTTTGGCAGAATTAGTGCAGTAAATTTAGAATTTATTTATGTAATTAATATTACATGTAGTAATTTATTTTATTTATTATCTTATTTTAATAGTATTTATCTTAATTTCTGTTGGATTTGTAACTTTAATAGAACGTAAGATTTTAGGTTATATCCAAATTCGTAAAGGTCCTAATAAAGTGGGCTATGCAGGTATTATACAACCCTTTTCTGATGGATTAAAACTCTTTTTTAAGGAACAAGTTCATGTCTTTATATCTAATTTCTTTATTTATTATATGTCTCCTATTTTTTTACTTTCTCTTTCTTTTATTATATGGTTTTTATTCCCATTTTTCGTTAATGTATATAATTTTAATTTTGGATTATTATTTTTTTTATGTTGTTCTGGATTAATAGTCTATGGTGTAATGATATCTGGCTGATCTTCTAATTCTAAATATTCTTTATTGGGATGTTTACGAGCGGTTGCTCAAACTATCTCTTATGAGATTAGAATGTCTATAATTATAATTTGTTACATAATTTTTACTTTCAATTTTAATTTTATAAATTTTATTGTATATCAATATTATTGTTGGTTTTTATTTTTTTCATTACCTTTATTTTTTTGCTGGTTATCTTCTTGTTTAGCAGAAACTAATCGTTCTCCTTTTGACTTTGCCGAGGGTGAGAGAGAGTTAGTTAGAGGATTTAATGTTGAATATGGAGGGGCTAGATTTTCTTTTATTTTCTTGTCGGAATATATAAATATTATTTTTTTGAGATTATTGACTGTAATCATATTTGTGGGCTGTAATTTTTATTCCTTATCTTTTTATTTTAGGGTTGTATTTTTAATCTTTTGATTTATTTGGGTTCGGGGTACATTACCTCGATTCCGTTATGATAAATTGATAAGATTAACTTGAAAGGTCTATCTTCCTTCTTCATTAAATTACTTTGTTTTTTTTTCTGTATTTTTAATCATTATTTATGGTACTTTTTTCATTAAATTGAGTTAAGTTATTGATAGAATTTAACCATCATCCTATATTTTCAAAATATAAACTTATCTAAAGTTTAAATAACTAGTTAATTTTATCTCATAATTTTATTATAATTGGGTTAATTAAGAAGTAAAAAAAATAAATGATAGTTAGAATTTGACCTGTTATGATAAATGGTTCTTCTGCCGGTCGAGCTCCAATTCAAGTTAATAGGATAATGGTTATTACAAATATTCAGAATAAAATTTTATTTAGTGGATAAAATATTATACTTTGAAATTTCATTTTATTTAAAATAGGTATTAGTATAATAATTGAAATGGATATTACTATAGCTACAACTCCCCCTAATTTATTAGGAATTGATCGTAGAATGGCATAAGCAAATAAAAAATATCATTCTGGTTGAATATGAACAGGAGTAACTATTGGGTTTGCTGGAATAAAGTTTTCGGGATCCCCTAATATCCGAGGTTCTAATATTACTAGTATGATAAATATGTAGATGGAGATTGTTATTCCTATAATATCCCTTATTGAAAAATAAGGGTGGAATGGGATTTTATCATAATTAGAATTTACTCCTAAAGGATTATTTCTTCCTGTTTGATGTAAAAATAATAAATGAACTATTACTATGGCTGCAACTGCAAAAGGTATAATAAAATGTAAAGTGAAAAATCGTGTTAGTGTTGCATTATCTACTGAAAATCCCCCTCATAATCATTTAACTAAATCATTTCCTAAATATGGAATGGCTGATATTAGATTGGTGATTACTGTAGCTCCTCATAAGGATATTTGCCCCCATGGTAATACGTATCCTAAAAAAGCTGTTCCTATTACTATTAAAAGTAATAAAGTTCCCACATTCCATGTTATTATTAATTTATAGGATCTATAGTATATCCCACGTCCAATATGTAAATATAGAAATATAAAAAATAATGAGGCTCCATTTGCATGTCTATTTCGAATTAATCACCCATTATTTACATCCCGACAAATATGAATTACTCTATCAAATGCTATTGTAATATTAGCAGTATAATGTATTGCCAAGAAAATTCCTGTAATTAATTGAATTGCTAGACATAGACCTAGTAGAGATCCATAATTTCATCATAAAGAAATACAAGAAGGAGAGGGCAAGTCAATTAGTGAGTTATTAATTATTTTAATTAGGGGATGAGTTTTACGTAATGCTTTATTCATTACTTAGCTCGTAAAGGGCCTTCATTAGAATTTGCTGTTTTGGAAACTACAATTATAGTGAAAAGTAAATATAAAACTATCATAATAATAATAATTGAAGATTTAGATCTGAATAATTGAGTAAGAATAATACTTAAATCTTGAGTTGTAAATTCTTCTATATTAATTTTTATAAATATATTCATTATAAATAAAATTATTGTAATTAAAATTAGTTTAATAGATACTTTGAACTTTTCATTAGAGGCAATTCTGGCTATGTATGTAAATAAAACTAATATACCACTTAATATAATAATTATAATAATATATGAAAATCAAAATGACCCTATTATTAACCCTACAAAAATAGAGATAGCTATGGTTTGCATTATAATTAATAAAGCTATAGCTAATGGGTGGTTAATTCATAAAAAAATGAATGACAAAATTATTATAATATTTAAAAGAATTTTAATTTCAGTATGTAGTTTAAATCAAATATTAATTTTGGAGATTAAAGATGAAAGATAATTCCTTACTGATGTTTTAAAGTTCTATCTATCTATGATTTACAAAATCATTGTTTTATTTAAACTATTAAAACATATTGGTTTATTGATAACTATTATATTTATTAGAGGTATTTTTATATTTTGTTCTTTACGTAAACATTTATTAATTGTTTTATTTAGAATTGAATATATAGTAATCGTGTTATTTTTTATGTTTTTTTTATATTTAATACTTTTTGGCTTTGAAGTTTATTTTTTGCTTATTTTTTTAGTATTTTCAGTCTGTGAAGGGGCTTTAAGTTTGAGAATTTTAGTAAATTTAATTCGTAGTCACGGTAATGATTATATTTCTAGTTTTTCTTCTATATGGTCAAGTTTTTAATTTCGCTAATTTTTCTGATCCCTTTATTGAATAATTGATTATTAGTTTCTATTTGATTTCTAGTTATTAGATTCTTTTTTTTATCTATACCTATTAATATTTTCTTTAGAGGTATTGGATACAATGTTGGACTTGATATACTATCATATTGAATATCATTATTGACAGTGTGAATTATCTTTTTAATAATTTTAGCTAGTTTTAGATCAGTAAATTCTCATGGAAGAAAGGAATTTATTTTAGTTTTAATTTTTTTGTCTTTATTTCTCTTATTAAGTTTTTCAGTAACTAATTTATTTATATTTTATTTGTGATTTGAATGTAGAATGATCCCTGTCCTTTTACTAATTTTTGGTTGAGGATATCAACCTGAACGTTTATCTGCAGGGCTCTATCTTATTTTTTATACTTTATTTGCTTCTCTTCCTATATTAATTAGAATTTTTTTTATTATAAGTATCAATGGCAGATTATTTTTTTTTGCTATCAATTTAAATCTTAACTTTTATTTATATATTTCTTTAACCTTGGCATTTTTAATTAAAATACCAATATTTTTTTTTCATTTTTGATTACCTAAAGCGCATGTTGAGGCTCCAGTTTCTGGTTCTATAATTTTGGCTGGAGTTTTACTGAAATTAGGTGGTTACGGATTATTACGAGTATTCTGTTTTATATATATATACATTAAATATAACTTTTTATGAATTGTGTTAAGATTATTTGGTTCTGTAATTGTAGGGTTATTATGTTTATGCCAAGTAGATATCAAGTCTATAATTGCTTATTCTTCTGTATCCCATATAGGACTTGTTATTGGAGGGTTAATGACATGTAATTGTTTAGGTTTATGGGGATCATTGGTTATAATATTGGGTCATGGCTTATGTTCTTCTGGTCTTTTTGCCTTGGCAAATTTAATTTATGAGCGGAGAGGTAGCCGTAGAATTGTAATTAATAGGGGCTTTATAGTGTATATACCTTCTATAGGAATGATATGGTTTTTACTTAGTATTAATAATATATCTAGTCCTCCTTCTTTAAATTTATTGGGTGAAATCATGTTAATTAATAGTCTTTTAAGATGAAGAGGTTTAACATGATTATTTTTAGGTTTAACTTCATTTTTAAGATGCTGTTATAGTATTTATTTATTCTCAATTACATGCCATGGATCAATTTATAGTGGGTTTAATTTTAATAATAATGCAAGTATTCGTGAATACCTTTTGATTGTATTACATTTGATTCCCTTAAATTTCTTATTTCTTAGGGGGGATCTTTTTTCTTTGTATATCTAATGAATTAATCCTCCTTTTTTTTTGAACCAAGGAGGATTAATTCCCTTTATAGCTTATATTCAAGTAATTTAAGTTAGAATGTTAATTTGTGGTATTAAAAGTGTATATTACCTTGAATTATTAATCTTTATGTTTATTGATTTTTAATTCTTTTTATTTTTGGATCTTTGTTTTATTTAATAGGAATTAATTTTATTTATTTTGATTCTATAGTATTAATAGATTTTGATATTCTTGAATTTAATTCTTGTCCTTTATCTATAACTCTTTTATTTGATTGAATTTCTATGATTTTTATAGGTAGAGTAATATATATTTCTTCTATAGTTATTTTATATAGTAATTCTTATATAGCTGAAGATTTGGATAAGATTCGATTTTTATTTTTGGTTATTCTATTTGTTATTTCTATGTGTTTAATAATTCTAAGACCTAATTTAGTTAGTATTTTATTGGGTTGGGATGGATTGGGTTTAATTTCTTATTGTTTAGTAATTTATTTTAGTAATTATAATTCATATAATGCTGGTATATTGACCATTCTCTCTAATCGAATTGGTGATGTTTGTATTCTTTTAGCTATTGGAGCTTTATTCAATTCTGGTAGTTTCAATTTTATAAATTCTTTCTTTTACTTAAGAAATTGAGGTATTTATTTGTTTTTATTGATTTCTTTAGCGTCTTTTACTAAAAGAGCTCAAATTCCTTTTTCTTCATGACTTCCTGCTGCTATAGCTGCCCCTACTCCAGTTTCTGCCTTAGTACACTCTTCTACTTTAGTTACAGCTGGTGTTTATCTTTTAATTCGATTTAGAGACTTTTTATATTTATACGATTCTAGCTTTTTTTTATTATTATCGATTATGACTATGTTTATATCTGGGTTGGGAGCTAACTGTGAATTTGATCTTAAGAAAATTATTGCTTTATCTACTCTCAGTCAATTAGGTCTTATAATAAGAATTCTCTTTATAGGATACCCCCTTATTGCTTTTATACATCTTATTACTCATGCTTTTTTCAAGGCTTTATTATTTTTGTGTGCTGGTTTATTTATTCATAGAATAAATAACAGACAGGATATTCGTTATATGGGGGGATTTTTAATTAATTTTCCTTATACTAGATCATGCTTTTTAATTTCTAGTATATCTTTGTGTGGACTACCCTTTCTTTCAGGATTTTATAGAAAGGATTATGTATTAGAGCAAATATCTTTAGGGTATTATAATATCTTTATTTATATAATTTTTTATATTTCAGTAGGATTGACTGTTTGCTATAGTATACGTCTTTGTTATTATTGTTTATTTAGTTATTATAGAATACTATCTTTTAATTTATATGGTGAAGATTTTTTAATAGCATGTTCTATAATTTTATTATCTTTTATAAGAATTTTTATTGGGAGCACATTAATATGAATAATTATTCCCTTTCCTAGAGTTATTGTAATACCATTTCTATTAAAGTTGATGTCCTTTCTTTTTATTTTATTTGGTGGATGATTGGGTTATGAATTTTCTGTATTCTATTATTATATAAATTTGTTTGGTATTGGTTACAACTTTAGATACAATTTCTTTTCTTCTATATGGTTTATACCTTATTTGAGAACTTACCATATTTATAATTATTATGGTCCTCTATCTTTAAATTATATAAAGTCTATTGATCATGGATGAGGCGAGTTTCTTATATCTAAATATTTAGTTTATATTTCTATTTTATTTAGTAAATTTAATTCTTATATTCAAAATAATGGATTGAAATTGTTATTTATTTTATACTTATTTACTTTTTTTATGTTTATTATTATTTACTTAGATATCTTAATTAAAAGTTTAATATTGAAGTCATTAATATGGAGTATTCCTCTAAGTAACTTATAAAAAGAAATTTATTTATTCATTGAAAATGAATTGTTTTAATTAAACTATATAAGTAAGAGAAAAACGGTATTTAACCGCTTTAAAAGATAGTTAGCGGCTTCTTTTAGCTTCTGCATTCTCTTTTAATTGGATATATAATCATTTTTTTCATTAACAATGAAAGGCCTCTATTTTGGCTTCAATTAAAGTAAGGGGAATATTCCCTAATTTTAGGTCGAAACTAAATGTAATTTTTACTTCTCACTTGAGATAAGCTTATAGCATTTTTTAATTGCAAATTAAACGTTTATTTTTAAACTATAACCCCTATTTAGATCATTCTAGTATATTATTTTTTCATTCATGATATAACCCTCCTATTAAAATTAATATAAAAATGGTTATTGTAACTGTTCATATTATTAAATTTCTATTTTTTAAAGTAGAAATTATTGGTAAGATAATGGCAATTTCTACATCAAAAATCAAGAATAAAACTGCAATTAGAAAGAATTGAATAGAAAATGGTATTCGTGCTTTTGATTTAGGATCAAATCCACATTCAAATGGGGATCTTTTTTCTCGATCTATAATGGTTTTTTTTGAAATTGTTGATAGGACTATTATTAGTCCAACTGGGATTCTTAAAGATAAAGTTATTGACATTAAAATTTTAAATATTACTTTTTCTTTATTACAAGATCTTTTGATTGGAAGTCAAATATATTTTTTATAATAAAAAAGTAGCTACCTCATCAATAGATAGAAATGTAAAGGAAGATTCATACTACGTCAACGAAGTGTCAATATCAGGCTGCTGCCTCGAATCCAAAATGATGATTTATTGAAAAATGTATTTTTATTTGTCGTATTAAGCAAACAATTAGGAATGTAGTTCCGATAATTACATGGAATCCATGAAATCCTGTGGATATAAAAAATGTAGATCCATAAATAGAATCTCTAATACAAAAGTTGGCTTCTATATATTCAAAGACTTGAAACATAGAAAATAAAATTCCTAAAACTACTGTTAAAATAAGAGCTTTTGTTGTCTCTCTTTTTTTATTATTTATTAAACTGTGATGAGCTCATGTTACTGTTATACCTGAAGATAATAAAATTATAGTATTTAATAAGGGAATTTCTATAGGATTAAAGGGTTTAATTCCTGCAGGAGGTCATTTTATCCCAATTTCTACTGAAGGGGCTAATCTTCTATGAAAGAAACTTCAAAAAAAAGAAATAAAGAAAAATACTTCTGATACAATGAATAAGATTATACCTAATTTTAATCCCTGAACTACTTTAAAAGTATGCTTACCTTGGAATGTTCTTTCTCGAATGATATCTCGTCATCATTGAAATATAGTTAATACACAAATTAATAATCCTAACATCAATAATTTTATATTATTTATATGTAATCATATAATTATTCCTGAAGTTAAAGTTATTGCTCCAATTGATCCTGTTAATGGTCATGGTCTATAGTCTACTAAATGGAATGGATGATTATTGATTTTCATTATATAATTTCTCTAGAATATAATGTTCTTAAAACTGAAAATACATATGCTTGAATTACAGCTACAGCTGTTTCAAATATTATTAAGATTGTTTGTACTAATAAAATAATTATTAAAATTCTTGAATTAATTGATCTGTTTCCTAAAAGTCTTATTATTAAATGTCCTGCAATTATATTGGCTGTAAGTCGAACAGCTAAAGATCCAGGTCGTATAATATTTCTGATCGTTTCAATTATAACTATAAAAGGTATAAGTAATGTAGGGGTTCCTCTAGGGATTAAGTGATAAAATATATGGTTAGTTTTATTAATTCATCCAAATAATATTAATGATAATCATATAGGTAATGATAAAGTTAATGAAAATGTTAAATGTCTTGATCTTGTAAAAATATATGGTATAAGACCTATGAAGTTATTAATTAAAATAAATATGAATAATGATACTATTATTGTTGTAAATCCTTTTGATATACCTATTAACATTTTAAATTCTTTATGTAAGTTATAAATAATTAATAGTAATATTAAATTGACTCGATTTGGTATTATTCAAAAGTATAAAGGTATCAATAAAATACATCTTATTGATCTCATTCAATTTAATGATAAAGTTATTGATGTGGCTGGATCAAAGGTTGAAAATAGATTTGTTATCATTTTCAATGTATTGTATATAGTAACTTTTTTAGCTCTTCTTTTTTTATTTTTTTATTGATGTAAAAGAAAATTATTGTTACAACTAATATAAATAATATAATGAATTGTAATATTAAGATTTCCCATCATATTGGGGATATTTGTGGAATAAAAAGATATTATTTTAATTTCTTTAACTTGACAAATTAATGTTTTTTATAAACTAATCTTTTCCATTAAGAGTATTTTTTAATTACTATATTTTGGTTTAAGAGACCAATGCTTAAATTTTCAGCCACTTAATGAATTTTTATTTAATCAATTAATAAAGACTCTCAAAGGAATAGATTCAATTATAATTGGTATAAATCTATGGTTTGCTCCACAAATTTCGGAACATTGGCCGAACATAATTCCGGGTCGTCTAATTATAATATTCCCTTGATTTAATCGTCCAGGTGTTGCATCAACTTTTATTCCTAATGAAGGTATAGCTCATGAATGTAATACATCTGCTGCTGTCACTAAAATTCGAATTTGAATATTTATTGGGAGTATTACTCGATTGTCTACTTCAATTAATCGAAATTGTTCATTTTTAAGATCATTAGTGGGTTTTATATATGAGTCAAATTCAATATTATTAAAGTCTGAATATTCATAACTTCAATATCATTGATGTCCAATTACCTTTATTGTTAATAGTGGGTTATTAGTTTCATCAATTAAATATAATAAATGTAATGATGGAAGGGCAATGAATATTAAAATAATTGCTGGTAACAATGTTCAAATAAATTCAATGGCTTGTCCTTCTAATAGGAATCGATTGATCAGGATGTTTTTTATTGAAACAAGTATTGTGTATCCTACTATAGTCGTAATTATAACTAGAATTATAATTGTATTATCATGGAATATTGTTAATTGTTCTATAGAGGGGGATGAGGGATCTTGTAATCTAAAGTTTAATCAGGTTGATATTTCTAATAAAAGATTAATCTTTATATTTGAATCTTAAATTCATTGCACTATTCTGCCATATTAGAATAATGAGATTATAGGTAATTCTGAATATGAGTGTTCTGCGGGAGGAGTTTCTTGTAATCATTCAATTCTTGATGTTATATTATTAGAAAATAATATTTTACGTTTAGAAATTAGTCTTTCTCATAGGATTATAATAAATATAATAATTCTAATTATGGATATTGTTGATCCTATAGATGATATAATATTTCAAGTAGAATAACAATCTGGGTAATCTGAATATCGTCGTGGTATTCCTCTTAACCCTAAAAAGTGTTGTGGGAAGAATGTTAAATTTACTCCTAAAAATATAGTAAGGAATTGAATTTTCAATATCATGTTATTTAAGGATATACCTGTAAATAATGGATATCATTGAATAAAACTTCCTATAATAGCAAACACTGCTCCTATTGATAATACATAATGAAAATGTGCTACTACATAGTAGGTATCATGTAATACAATGTCAATTGATGAATTCGCTAGAATTACTCCTGTAAGACCTCCAATCGTGAATAAAAATACAAATCCTAATGCTCATATTATACTTGGAGAATAGGTTAATTTTATTCCATGCATAGTAGCTAATCATCTAAAAATTTTAATTCCGGTAGGAACTGCAATAATTATAGTAGCTGAAGTAAAGTATGCTCGAGTATCAACATCTATTCCTACTGTAAATATATGATGAGCTCATACGATAAATCCTAAAATTCCAATTGAAATTATTGCATAAATTATTCCTAATGTTCCAAAGGCTTCTAATTTTCCTCTTTCTTGTCTAATAATATGTGAAATTAAACCGAACCCTGGTAGGATTAGAATGTATACTTCTGGATGTCCAAAAAATCAAAATAGGTGTTGATATAAAATAGGATCCCCTCCTCCAGTAGGATCAAAGAATGATGTATTAAAATTTCGATCAGTTAATAATATAGTAATTGCTCCTGCCAACACAGGTAATGAAAGTAATAATAATAGAGCTGTGATTCCTACAGATCAAACAAATAGGGGGGTACGTTCTAATGTCATTCCTGTAGATCGTATATTAATAATAGTTGAGATAAAATTAATAGCTCCCAGGATTGAAGATATTCCTGCTAAATGTAATGAAAAAATTGCCAAATCTACTGAAGCTCCTCTATGGAATAAGTTATTAGATAAGGGAGGATATACTGTTCATCCAGTTCCGGCTCCTGACTCTACTAATCTTCTAGTTAGAAGCAAAATTAATGAAGGGGGGAGTAATCAAAATCTTATATTATTTATTCGTGGAAAGGCTATATCAGGAGCTCCGATTATTAGTGGGACTAATCAATTTCCAAATCCACCAATTATGATTGGTATAACTATGAAAAAAATCATAATGAATGCATGAGCAGTAACAATTGTATTATAAATTTGGTCATTGCCAATGAAAGTTCCAGGTTGACCTAATTCTACACGAATAATTCAACTTATTGATGATCCTACCATTCCAGATCATATCCCAAATATAAAATATAAAGTTCCGATATCTTTGTGATTAGTAGAGAATATTCATTTGTTCAATTGATAAGATGGCTGAATTTAGGCTATAAATTGTAAATTTATAAATGTGATTAATTTCATTCTTATCATGATTCTATAGTCAATTTATGATATAAGATTGCAAATCTTAAGGTGTTTAATACTGGAATTTAAAGTTTATGATATTCATATTTTCAACTTTGAAGGTTAATAGTTTAATTAACTTAAAACTTTAAAAATTAAATACTAAAAATAATGGTAATATTAAATTCGAGAATATAATTATATTCATTAAGTAAGATCTTTTTTTATGAATATATTTATTTATTGATGTATAAAATAGAAATATGGGAGTCATTATTCGAATATAATAAAATAAAGTTAATAATGATATAATTACTATAAAAATTAAAATTAATGCAGATTCTCTTCTAATAATTGATTGAATTGCAATTCATTTTGGTATAAATCCTAAAAAGGGAGGTAAACCTCCCAATCTTAATATAATTGATGATAAAGTTAATTTTTCTGTAATTGAACTAGATCTTATATTTTGATTTAAATAATATACATTAAATTTATTAAAAAATATTACTGATATTATTATAATTAATGAATAGATTATAAAATAAGATACTCATCTAGTTTGATAAATTATTATTAATATAATTCAACTTATATTATTAATTGAAGAAAATGCTATAATTTTTATTATTGATGTATAATTTATCCCCCCTATTGCCCCCACTAATGAAGATAACACAATTGACATTAATAATAAATTTGAATGTCCTATTATTCTGATTATAAAAATAGGAATTAATTTTTGTCATGTTATTAAAATTAAAGCTTCAGTTCATATTAAATTTTTTATTACTATTGGGTATCATCAATGAAATGGAGGTAAACCTATTTTAATGATTAATCTAGTTATAATACAAGATTTAAGGGTTTCATTTGTAATTGCTGGATTTAATATATAAAACTTTCTTATTAAAATAAAGAATAATAATGTGATGCTTCCTAATCTTTGAGCTAAGAAATAAATTATAGTTGCCTTAGATCTTTTTAAATTTTTTGATTTAGAGATAATAGCAATAAAGGATATTAAATTTATTTCTATTCCTATTCAAATACCTATTCAATTTCTAGATCTTATTGAGATAATAGTTCTTAAAATTAATATAATTACAAATAATAAATTTCTTATATTTATTTAAAAGAAGAAGATTTTACTTCTATAAGTAGGGTATGAACCTAATAGCTTAATTAGCTTATCTTTTATGTATTGGTGTATGATGCACAAAGAATTTTGATTTCTTAAGGTTTAGTTTAATTCTAAAATATATAATAAGAGTAATCTTTTTTTACTTTATGTATCCTATCAAGATACCCCTTTAATCAGGCATCTTATT